TATAAAGTAAGCTAAAATTCAAGCTAGTGGGTTCATACCCCAAATATGATTTTTTCCTTTATTAATAATAACTCTATTTATCTTTTTTTTATGATTTATTATTACATCCATTATTATAAGCTTTTCAGCTTCCTCACTATTTTTCTTATGAATCTGCTTAGAAATTAACATAATAAGATTTATTCCTTTAATATTTTCAAAAAATTTAATTTCTATAAACAGAATTATAATGTATTTTCTTGTTCAATCTACAGCTTCATCTATTTATATCTTTTCAATTACAACTTCTTTTATTAATTACCTAAGAATTCCTTACATAAATATTTTTATAATAATATCCATACTGATTAAATTAGGTGCCGCCCCTTTCCATATTTGATTTCCTCAAGTAAGAGAAGGATTGACCCTCAACTCCCTTCTAATTTTATTAACAATTCAAAAAATAATTCCCCTTTACATTTTATCTATTTTTAAAAGAAACTTTATTTTACTCCCCATCATTTTTAGATCAATTATTGGCTCTTTTGGAGGATTTAATCAATTTTCTATCCGAAAAATTTTAGCTTTTTCATCAATTTCACATTTAGCATGAATTTTAACCCTTCAGCTTTCAAATAGAAACTTTTGGATAATCTATTTAATAATTTATTCAATAATTATCTTTTTTTTTATTTTTATTATAAATGCATACTCAATACATTTTCATAATTTTAGAAAAAAAAATACCCTTAAAATAAATTTTTTTTTAATCATTACACTCTTATCACTCGGAGGCATACCTCCAACTATTGGTTTTATCATAAAATGAATAACACTTCAAATTATTATTAATTCTATACTAATTATTACTATTCCTTTAATTTTATCCTCCCTAATTAATTTATTTTTTTATCTCCGTCTTTCATACACGACTTTATTAAAATTCTCAAACCTATACAAATGAGAAAAGTCATTTAGCATCAAATTAATTATAGTTGTCATTATACAACTTCTTCTAATTTTTACCTTTATTTCAATAATATAAGACTTTAAGTTAAAAAAACTATTTGCCTTCAAAGCAAAAAATAATAAAAATTAAGTCTTAAATTTCTTTTCCTTAAATTTGCAATTTAAAATTTTATATAAACTATAAGACCTAGTAAAAGATTTTCATCATAAATAAATTTACAATTTATCACCTTTATCAGTCATTTTACCGCGATGAATATTCTCAACCAACCATAAAGACATTGGAACCATATATTTAATTTTAGGAGCTTGATCAATAATAACAGGTATATCCCTTAGTGTCCTTATTCGAACAGAATTAGGTCAACCAGGATCCCTTATTGGTGATGATCAAATCTATAACGTTATTGTTACCGCCCACGCTTTTATTATAATCTTCTTCATAGTCATACCCATTATAATCGGAGGTTTCGGAAACTGACTAATTCCAATTATAATCGGGACTCCTGATATAGCTTTTCCACGAATAAACAATATAAGATTTTGATTACTACCCCCTTCCTTGTTCCTTCTTCTAGCCTCCTCATTGACTGAAAGAGGAGCTGGAACAGGATGAACTGTTTACCCCCCATTAGCTTCAAATATCTCCCACTCAGGCATATCAGTTGATCTAGCAATTTTTAGTCTTCATTTAGCTGGAGTATCCTCAATCTTAGGATCAATTAATTTTATTACAACAATTTTAAATATACGACCAAAAAGAATAAAATTAGAACAAATCCCTTTATTTTTATGATCAGTATTAATCACTACAATCCTACTTCTCTTGTCACTCCCAGTTCTTGCTGGAGCAATCACAATACTTCTCACAGATCGAAATTTCAATACCTCATTTTTTGACCCCGCAGGGGGTGGTGATCCTATTTTATATCAACATTTATTTTGATTCTTTGGTCACCCAGAAGTCTACATTTTAATTTTACCAGGCTTTGGTATAATTTCCCACGTAATTTGTTTCCAAACAGGAAAAAAAGAACCTTTTGGAACCTTAGGAATAATTTATGCTATAGCTGCTATTGGCCTTCTAGGCTTTATTGTATGAGCTCATCACATATTTACAGTAGGTATAGATGTAGATACCCGCGCCTATTTTACTGCAGCAACTATAATTATTGCTGTTCCCACAGGAATTAAAATCTTTAGTTGATTAGCTACTCTACATGGAGTTTGACTACAATATGACACCCCAATTCTCTGAGCATTAGGTTTTGTATTTCTATTTACAATTGGAGGTTTAACAGGTATTATTTTAGCTAATTCATCAATTGATATTACCTTACATGATACTTATTATGTTGTAGCACATTTTCATTATGTCCTATCAATAGGAGCAGTCTTTGCTATTTTAGCAGGAATTACTCATTGATTCCCAATATTTTTCGGGTGGTCATTAAACTCAATAATATTAAAAATCCACTTTTTCTCCATGTTCATTGGAGTAAACCTTACTTTTTTCCCACAACATTTTCTTGGATTAGCAGGTATACCTCGACGATATTCAGATTTTCCCGATTTTTTTACTAAATGGAACGTAATTTCATCTTTAGGTTCTATCTTATCACTCCTTAGTGTCCTAATTTTCATTTTCATCTTATGAGAAGCTTCATCAAGAAAACGTCAAGTAATCTTTTCACAATTTCCCCCTTCTCTTACCGAGTGACAATTAAATTTTCCTCCTTCAGAACACACATTTAATCAAATTAATATCGTTATTAAATAACTAATGATAACATGATCAAACATTGCATTCCCCAATGCTAATTCCCCAATTATAGAACAACTTATCTTCTTTCACGATCACTCAATAATCATCATTATTCTAATTACTATCGTTACACTATACATAATTATAAATATCATCTTTAATACTTTTAAAAGACGTTTCCTAATAGAAGGTCAAGAAATTGAAATCCTCTGAACCATCATCCCGGCTATCATCCTAGTCTATATTGCTCTCCCATCTCTTCGACTTCTATATTTAATAGAAGAAGCATTTTTCCCTTCAATGTCTATAAAAGTTATTGGTCATCAATGATACTGATCCTATGAATATTCTGACTTTAATATTGAATTTGACTCCTTTATATTACCATCAGAATCCATAAATAATTCGTCCTTTCGTCTCTTAGATGTAGATAATCGACTAATTGTCCCATTTAATTCTAATCTCCGCCTTCTCATTACATCAAGAGATGTAATTCATTCCTGGACTATTCCCTCCCTTGGAGTAAAAGTTGATGCAGTGCCAGGCCGTCTAAATCAAATTTCATCTCAAGTTAATCGCCCGGGCCTATTTTTTGGACAGTGTTCTGAAATTTGTGGAGCAAATCATAGCTTTATACCAATTTCAATAGAAATTACATCGATCAAAAATTTCTTTAATTGAATTAAAATATATTCATTGAATGGCTGAAATGAAAGCAATGGTCTCTTAAACCACTTTATAGTAATCACATACTTTCAATGAAAAACTAGTTAAAAATATAACATAAGATTGTCATTCTTAAATTACCTTTGTGTTTTTTAATTCCTCAACTTTTTCCCATAAATTGAAATCTCCTCCTTCTATTTTTTTCTCTTATCTTAATTACTTTATCCTCATTAATTTACTTTAATTATAAATCATCCATTTTAATAAAATTCTTAAAAACTTCACCCTTAACAAAAATCTGAAAATGATAATAAATCTTTTTTCTATCTTTGATCCTTCGTCAACCTATAACTTTTCATTAAATTGAATTTCAACAATATTAATTGTAATTGTGATTCCTTATTCATTTTGATTAATTCCATCCCGAATTCATTTCACTTGATTAACAATTTCAAATTATATTACCCAAGAATTAAATACCTTATTTTCCCAAAACAAAAAAAAATTTATTTTTTTTTATATAATCTTATTTTGATTTATCTTATCCAACAATTTCTTAGGATTATTCCCCTATATTTTTACCTCTACCAGACATATTAATCTTACAACCCTCTTAGCTATCCCTTCTTGATTAACCTTAATATTATACGGGTGAATCAATCAAACAAACTATATATTCAGACATCTAGTTCCTTCCGGAACTCCTATACCTCTTTCAATATTTATAGTACTAATCGAAACTATTAGCAACTTAATCCGACCAATTACTTTAGCTGTTCGTTTATCCGCAAACATAATTTCTGGTCATTTACTTTTATGTCTTTTAAGAAACATTTTAGAAAAAATACCTAATCTCTTCTTAATTATTTTTCCTTTCATAACAATCCTTCTAATTTTAGAAATAGCCGTAGCTATAATTCAAAGTTATGTCTTTATTACACTTTCATCATTATACCTAAATGAACTAAACTAATGACATTTCAACCCTTCCATATTGTTGATAAAAGACCTTGACCACTAATAGGTTCAATTGCTGCCTTTACTTTTATAACTGGCATAATTGACCTAATTCATTTTAATAACACTAATATAATATTCATCTCCATTACAATTATAATTTTAACCATAATTCAATGATGACGAGATATTTGCCGAGAGTCTTCCTTTCAAGGAAATCATACTATCAATGTTATCATAAACATAAAATGAGGAATAGTTCTCTTTATTATCTCTGAAATTTTTTTTTTCATTTCATTCTTCTGAGCCTTTTTCCATAGTAGACTTTCCCCTAACATCGAAATTGGATCCCAATGACCTCCAACCTCAATTATCCCATTTAATCCATTTAGAATCCCTTTACTTAATACCACAATCCTTCTTTCATCAGGAATTTCTGTAACCTGATCTCATCACAGAATCTTAACTAAAAAATACTTAGATGCAAAAAATGCACTTATTTTAACAATTCTTTTAGGTCTATTATTTACTATTCTTCAAACTTGAGAATATTTTCAAGCTTCCTTTAGAATCTCAGATTCTATTTTTGGATCAACCTTCTTTATATCAACAGGCTTTCATGGTCTTCATGTTATTATTGGAACTTCATTCTTATTTATCTCTTTACTCCGTCTAACATATAGACACTTTTCAAATAAACATCACTTTGGCTTTGAAGCCGCAGCTTGATACTGACATTTCGTTGATGTGGTATGACTATTCCTCTATACCTTCGTATATTGATGAACATATTAAATTTTATTAGTATATTCAGTACATCTAATTTCCAATTAGAAAGTTTTTTAAAAATAAAATAATATCCCTCTTCATCATCTCAATTCTCATCACAATAGTCATTATCTTATTTGCTCACTTAATTAAAAAAAAAAATTTTTTTAAAAAAGAAAAAAATACTCCCTTCGAATGTGGATTTGATCCCTTCTCAAATACCCGACAACCATTCTCCCTTCGATTCTTTTCCATTTCAATCATTTTTTTAATCTTTGACATCGAAATTATTATTCTCCTTCCTTTCCCCCTCCTTAGAAATCCAATTAACATTCTATTAATCCTTAAACTTACTTTCATCATCTTAATAATCATATTAAGCCTTCTCTACGAATGAAAAAATGGAATAATTCAATGACTATAAGAGTAGTATTTTAACTAAAAAATCTAATTTGCACTTAGAACATGCCCCCCCGCCTATTCTAAAAATGAAGCAATCATTGCAATCAGTTTCGGCCTGATCCTAGGACCCCCCCCCCATTTTTATTAATAGAAGCCAAAAAGAGGCCATTCACTGTTAATGAATAAATTGATTTTTCCTATTAAACATATATTTTAAGGTTATAAAAATAGAGCTGCTAACTCTAGCCTAATGTAAAACATTTAACCTTTATTTTTATAGTGTACCAAACACGTAACATTTTCACTGTTAAAAAGCCTTTGCTAAAAATATTCCTAAAATTATATCTTGATATTTTCACTATCATATTTTATTTAAACTATAGAAATATAGAACCAAAATAAATAAAAATAACCAAAAAAAAAGCATTCTCCTAAATGAATTTAACTGAAACCAATTAACTATTATTCTAAATATCCAATTAAACCTATATAAACCTTGAGGTCCCAATTCCTCTAATCATCTTCTGTCATAATTATAATAAGTAACCCCCTTCTCTAAACTTTTGGCAAAAATTGGTCCAGAAAAACTTGCCATAAATCATATCCGCCCTAAAAATTCACTCACAATCCCTAAATTCATAATACCTACCCTCTCATAAATTATAATAAACATATAAATCCCACCTCTAATAATTAATAAATTAATTAATTTCAATTCAAAATTTAAAATGATTTCATCATAGTTAATAAGTAATAGTCATCTTATAGCTGATCCAAAAAATAAAATTATAGTACCTATTACAAAAATAGGAACCTCTATATAAAAAGACCAATGATAATTAAAATCTACTATCCTCAAACCCCCCTTTCATAAAGAATAATATATTACTCGTAATGAGTAGATTCTAGTACAAACAGTCGAAAAAATAATTATTATTAATAATAAAAATTTACAATTAGTTATATAGATAAATTCTAAAATTAAATCTTTGGAATAAAATCCACTTAAAAAAGGAATACCAAATAATGCCATATTAGCCAAACTGAAAGCAACTCTAATAAAAGGATTTATTACATAAAAATTTCCCATAAAACGAATATCTTGTCTTCCTATTCTTCTATGAATTATAAATCCCGCACATAAAAATAATATAGCCTTAAATAAAGCATGGGTTATTAAATGAAAAAATGATAAATCAAATTTCCCTAAAGATAAAATTATCATTATTAAGCCTAACTGACTTAACGTTGATAATGCAATTACTTTCTTAAGATCAGTTTCAACTATAGCCCCTAAACCTGCTATTATTATAGTTATTACAGAAAAAAATAATAAAAATTTCGAAAATTCCTCTAAATTTAACAATAAATTTAATCGAATTATTAAATAAACTCCTGCTGTTACTAAAGTTGAAGAATGAACCAATGAAGAAACAGGAGTTGGAGCCGCTATAGCGGCTGGCAATCACGCTGAAAAAGGAATTTGTGCTCTCCTTGTTATTCCAGCAATTATTAATATATATCCACATACCCAATATATTTTTGTAAAAACAAAAAAATCCAATCTTCCAAAATTAAGTAAAAAAACAAAACACAATATAATTATTACATCCCCAATACGATTTCTTAAAATAGTAATTATCCCAGCAGCGTCAGATTTATAATTTTGGTAAAAAATTACAAGACAAAAAGATACTAAACCTAACCCGTCCCACCCCAATAAAATTATGAATAAATTAGGACTTATAATTATAAGAATTATAGATCCAACAAATAACAAAACTCCATATAAAAAATAAATTTTATACTTCTCCATATACATGTAATCATTTCTATAAATCACTACTATCCCAGAAATAAATATTACTACTCCAACAAATATTAAACTTATTCAATCAAAAATAAAATAAATCTTCAATTCAAAATTTCTTAACAAAAGTAAATAATATTCTACTATAAACATTTTTTCAACAACTAAACATCTTAAACCCAATAATAATACTAATCCTCTCACTAAAATCAAAACTAAACCTCACTTTAAAAATATTATCTAATGAAGATTCTTCTTTAAATCCACAATTTAACATTTTTTATAAACTAACTAGATAAAATATACAAAACAATTCTATTTTTATAATTCATAAAATTAAAGGTAAAAAATGTATAAATATTAAAAATATTTCCCGAAAATTTACAACCTTAGCCCCATAAATAACTCAACCCTTACCATGATTCAAATATCTAAATATATATACTGAATAACTTGCCCCCAAAAAAATTATAATACCCAAAGGCACAATAACCAAAAAACTTCATTTCATTAATCTACCAATCAATATAATCTCCCCCCCTAAATTTATAGAAGGTGGTGCAGACATATTAATTCCTATAAACAAAAATCATCATAGTGAAATATAAGGGAAAAAAATGCCCATCCCTTTTAATAAAATTATTCTTCGTGTATAAAATCGTTCATAAAAAATATTAGCTAAACAAAATAACCCCGAAGAACACAATCCATGTCCTAACATAATTATAACATTTCCTAAATACCCCCAAAACATTATTCTAAAAATACCTCCTAATGCTATTCCTATATGACAAACAGAAGAATAAGCAATTAATGACTTTACATCTACCTGACATAAACAAATTATACCTACGATAACCCCCCCTAATAAAATGATACTAATAATTCAACAACTATATCTCAATATCTCCTCCCCAATAATTATTTTAACTCGGAGTAAACCATAAATTCCTAATTTTAAAAGGACCCCTGCTAAAACCATTGATCCTGCAACAGGGGCCTCAACATGAGCCTTTGGTAACCATAAATGAACAAAAAATATAGGCATTTTTACTAAAAATCCTAATACACCCATAAGGAAAAAAAATCATGAAACCTGGAAATCTATTCAATCTAAATAAAAAATTCTTATTTTTCCAGAAAATCTTAATAAAAAGACCAGCAAAGGTAAAGACCCTCCCAATGTATAAAATAACATATAAATGCCAGCCTGAAGTCGTTCAGGTTGATTTCCTCACCCAACAATTATTATAATAATAGGGATTAATACACTCTCAAACAATAAATAAAATCCTACTAAATTTATAATTAAAAAACAAAAAATCAACAAAAAAACTATACCCACTCCATAAAACTTAAACATCCTTTCATAATAAATATTTAGATTTATTCTAGCAATAAATATTAAAATACCAATCCACAAACTTAACTCAATTAATAAAAATCTAAGTAAATCCATACCTAAAATTATAAAAATTCTTATAATCATTCTTCAATTAATTTGGATAAAAAGTAACAAAGATAAAAAATAAAATATTAAAATAATTTCACCAAAAGATATAAAAAATCTAAAACCTGTCAATCAAAATATTCTTAAAAGACACATTAACATTTTAATAAAGTCATCAAACCAATCTTATCCCCTCCATAATAGTATACAATTCTCACTAAAATTGACAATCCCAATCCTGCTTCACATACAATTAAAAATATAAATACAATTAAATTCAATCCTCTTCATTCCAAACTAATATTCATAAAAATATAAAATAAAATTCCCAAATATATAAATTCTAGACATAATAACAAAATTAAGATATGCTTTCGTCTTATTAAAATTCTTAATAAACCTCCCAAAAAAATTATTCCCCCAGACATAATCATTTATTACACTATAATAGTTTAAAAAAAACAATGGTTTTGTAAACCTTTATTGATTATTCTTATAGTATCAGAAAAGATCTCTCAGCCTAAATCCCCAAAATTTAAATATTTTAATTATACTATTTTCTGATATAAAATTAATCGCACTTCTAACATTTTCCTTCATTTTTTCATCTCATCCAATTATAATAATTATTATCATAATTTTAATAACCCTAACATTAAATATATATATATATATATATATAAAATTTTCATGATTTATACTTATAATTACACTCCTAATCTTAGGGGGATTACTTGTAATCTTTTTATATGTTACCAGTTTAACACCAAATAAAAAATTTATTTTAAATAAATTTTTTATCATAACAAGACCAATTATTTTATTCTTTCATTCCAACCAATTAATCTGTCCAAATAAAAACTTTCAAATTTCAAACTTGTTTACCCCATCTTCTTTAATTATTTTAATATTTATTTTAATTTACTTAATATTAACCTTAATTTCAATTATAGTAATAATTAAATCCTCCATAGCCCCATTAAAATCCACTAACTAATGATTTTACGAAAAAATCACCCACTTTTAAAAATTATTAATTCTACCCTAGTAGATCTACCAGCTCCTTCCAACATTTCATATATATGAAATTTTGGCTCTCTTTTGTCATTCTGTCTAATTACTCAAATCCTTACAGGTATTTTCCTTGCTCTCCACTATTCCAGAGATATCTCTTTAGCTTTTTCAAGAATTTCTCATATTTCCCGAGATGTCAATTTCGGATGACTAATTCGGGCAATCCATGCTAACATAGCATCTCTATTTTTCATTTGCTTATATATTCATGTAGGGCGAGGTCTCTATTATTCATCATTTTTAGCCCTAGGACCTTGATTTTCAGGAACAATAATTATTCTAGTTTTAATAGCTACAGCATTTCTAGGATACGTTTTACCATGAGGCCAAATATCATTTTGAGGAGCAACAGTAATCACAAATTTACTTTCAGCCATTCCTTATATTGGAACAATCATCACACAATGAGTCTGAGGGGGTTTCTCAGTAGATAACCCAACTTTAACCCGATTTTTTACATTCCATTTCCTATTTCCATTCATTCTATTAATGCTAGTAATCTCCCACATTTCCCTTCTCCATGAAACAGGATCCTCAAATCCACTAGGATTAACCACCAATATCGATAAAATTCCATTTCATCCCTATTTCTCAATAAAAGACCTTCTTGGTCTTACCTCATTTATTTTACTATCCTCATTTATCATTATAATTAAACCCTATCTATTCATAGATCCAGAAAATTTCTTAATAGCCAATCCTCTAGTAACCCCTCCCCACATCCAACCTGAATGATATTTTCTATTTGCATATGCAATTCTTCGTTCAATTCCTAATAAATTAGGTGGGGTTATTGCATTAATTATATCAATTTTAGTTATTCTTACTTTACCATTTACAACAAATCCAAAATTTAAATCAATCAATTATAACCCCTTTCAAAAAATTCTTTTTTGAACTTTTGTCAATACATTCCTACTCCTAACTTTTATCGGCTCTTGTCCTGTCGAAATTCCATTCATCCTTTTAGGCCAAATCCTAACAATTATGTACTTTTCCTTCTTTCTCATTCTCCCTCTAACAAAATAGACATTTTAACTATCATAAGTATATATTTTGAAAATATAAAAAAGAATTTTTTCTAAATGTCTTTCTAACTTTGACACAATTAAAAATAATTTTTAAAAAAAATAAAACATAATATAAATTAATTCTCACAGGCAAAATTATTTTCCACGCCATTAGTATTAAAATATCATAGCGATACCGAACCAACGTTCCACGAACTAACAAAAAAAAATATATAATTACAAGGACTCATAAATTAAAAATACCTAAATTACCAAAAAATAAAATAGATCTAATTATTCTCATAAAAATAATATTTCCATATTCAGACATAAATAATATTGCAAACCCATAAGACCCGTACTCAATATTAAACCCCGATACTAATTCAGATTCTCCCTCTGATAAATCAAAAGGTCTTCGATTAGTTTCTGCTAAGCAAGAAATTATCCAAATAAAAAAAATTCCTAAAATTCCTCAAATTATTTTAAAATCTTCCTGAAAATTTTCAATTTCTCTTAATTCATATCTTGATATAAAAAAAATAACACTCATTAAAATTATAGCCAATCTCACCTCATAAGAAATAATCTGAGCCAAACCTCGAAAAGAACCTAATAACCCATATTTAGAATTAGAAAATCACCCACCTCCTAAAATCACATAAACTCCTAATCTAGAAATACATAAAAAATAAACCAATCCATACTCAACTTTAAACTGTCCAACCCTTCATCCATATAATACCCAAAATATTAATATTAATACCAAAGATAAACCAGGAATTACTTGATAAAAAAATAAATTTATAAATAATATCAAATTCATTTCCTTCCCAAAAAGCTTAATTACATCAGAAAAAGGTTGCAAAATTCCCACAAAACCAACTTTGTTAGGTCCCTTACGAATATGAATATAACCCAAAATCTTACGCTCCATTAATGTAAAAAAAGCCACACTTACCAAAACTATTAATAATAAAAAAATATAGCTAAAAATAATCAATATTAAAGGATCAAATCATAAAGAAAGCTTAAATTTCTCGCATTAATCTGCCACTTTAAAATTCTATTTGATAAAATCATACTCAAATTCTAAATTTGACACAATTATTCTGCCAAAATAGAAATTAATATAATTCCAAAAATTTTAACTTAAAAATTTTAAATTTTTAATTCCTTTCGTACTATAAAAATATTATCTATATCTAGATAGAAACCGACCTGGCTCACGCCGGTCTGAACTCAGATCATGTAAGAATTTAAAAGTTGAGCAAACTTCTTAGTATAACTTCTTCACTATAAAAGAATCTTAATCCAACATCGAGGTCGCAAACTATTTTATCTATATGAACTATCCAAAATAATAACGCTGTTATCCCTAGAGTATTTTAATCAAAAAACCACAATTTATGGTTCCAATTCCTTCCTTTTTAAAGTTAAAAAACTTTTAAAAATCACCCCAATCAACTTAAAAATAAACTTCATTTTCCTTTAACAACAAATAAATTTTTAAAAAAAATTCATAGGGTCTTCTTGTCCCAAAAACTCATATAAGCTTTTTCACTTACAAATTAAATTCCATTTTAAAAAAAAAGAAAGCTAATCCCTGTTCAACCATTCTCTTAGCATTCAATTAAAACCTTATTTCAATACCTTCGTATAGTCAAATTACCACAGCAATTTAATATTCATTGAGCAGGTCAAACATTTTATTAATTCAAAATACTATGTTTTTGTTAAACAGCCAAAAATTAATTTTGCCTAATTCCTAAAAATTTATTAAATTTCTAACTTTAATTTTCAAATTTCACACCTTTATTAAAATTTATACTAATTTTAACATTAAAACATCTAAATTAAATTTTATAAAATTAACTCAATAAAATAATTATATTAAACATACTACTTTATTACAAATAATTTAGTAACTTCTAAACCTCAAATAAACATTAATAATATTTATAAAATATCCCCAAGCTTATCCCTAGGGATAAAATTAATAATCTTCTAAAATTTAAAAAATTATCTAAAATATATAATTTTTCTAAAATAACCAGATATCAAACTTTTCGAAAAAAATTTCATTTCTACCAAAATTCCTAGACATTTCTGAAACAATGTTTTCAAATTATAGTAGCTCAAAATCTTTCGGGAAATATAAATAATTAATTTATTTAGCTAAACCCTAATACAAAAGGTACAATTTACTACTTCATTCCAATAAAATTTTCATTTTTTCAAAATTCTATTGCAATACTATAATCTATAATTATTAAAAATTACTTAATCTCATGACAAAAATAATATCCCCATTTCTTTATTAAAAACAATTTAATATTTAATTAGAATGGCTATTAAGCTTTTTTTCCTTGTAAAAGAAACATTTTCAAATTTCATCCTAAAAAACACCTTCCGGTACCTTTACTTTGTTACGACTTATCTCATAAACGAGAGTGACGGGCGATATGTGCATATTTCATAACTCAATTCAACCTAATATTATAATTAAAGCTTACTATTAAATCCTAAAACATTTTTCAAATTCTCCAATAAAAATTATCGTAATTTATTTCAAACTTAACTTTAAGCTGCATTTTGACCTAACATTTTTAATAAAATTAACTTTTACAATTGCCTAATAACATTATAAAGTGATAGCGATATACAAACTGTTTTAACCAAATTAAGTAAGATATTTGAGCTATATCAATCATAGAATAAATTCCTCTAAAAAGCTTAAAATACCGCCATTCTACTTAGTTTTTTCCACATAAAAGATAATCCCAAATTATCATCTCACAATAATAGGGTATCTAATCCTACTTTTTTTTATAAATTTTTAAAATATTACTTAATAACAAAAACTAATAATTTCACCTAATTAATTTCAAATTAAAAAACTATACTAATATTTATTTAATATAAAATTTTATTACCCTGCCTGTATAACCGCGGCGGCTGGCACAGGCTTCGCCAAAATTCATTTAAAATCTATTTTTGGATTACAAAAATAATAAAATAATCTTCTCTTAAAAGATATATTAAATTATTAACATAAAGAACTTTAAAACCCAAAATTTAATTACTATAAGAATATTCTTTTTCTTCCAAACTTTTTTTATGTGTTTGGAAGAAATAAGATATATTATACATTTCATACCCATTGCTAACATATATATATATATATAAATATATGACAGATCTTGATGTTTACGATAGTAAACATAGCAAGACACTTCTTATTTCTTGAAATGTCTACTTTAGCTCTCATTCTTCTTCTATTAGACGGCGGAGCATAAATGAAATTCAACAAAAGTCTTGCTTTATAAGCAAACATATGTGATTATGAAATTAAATGTGATTTGTGTTTGGCTGCTACCAATTCTTTTAAATGAGATAATATATTCAAAAATAAATGTACAGCATTTATATAAATAAAGTGCCTGACAAAAGGGTTATCTTGATAGGATAAAACATGTAATATATTTTACCTTTATTAACTTCAATGAATTGATTCATTTCCTTTAAAATCAAAATTTAATGTGCCCTACACCAAAAGTTAATTT